AACCAAGGAAAATCACTCGTGATAAAGACAAGATACGCTTTGACCAGAAAAACCCGTCCTCAAAAAAAATTATTTCGAGGACGGATTTTTGTCGGTAAAGAGGAATCAAATGATTCAAGTGGAGTTTTTTATAACGTATCAATAACCTAGACCCATGCTGCGAGTTGTTTCATGCCATAAATAAACGCGGACACTCAAAAAATCTGTTGGGCAAGCAGATTCACATCTCTTACAGCCTACACAATCCTCGGTTCTTGGCGCAGAAGCAATTTGCTTAGCTTTACACCCGTCCCAAGGTATCATTTCCAATACATCTGTCGGGCAAGCTCGTACACATTGAGTACACCCTATACATGTATCATAAATTTTTACTGAATGTGACATAGGATCTATAAAACATAAAAAATTTTCGATCTGGTAAAATTAGTAGTAAAAAATAATATATTTATATTGTAAACACCAGACGAAGCAATGATTTATCAAATTTTTTAAGAATCAATCTATTTCTAAATCTGTTCATGAGCAAGAACCAAGAGACTTTGATTTCTGTTCCACCAAGCATGCAAGTCGCACATGCAAATTCAAACTTAATTAAAATAATAAATTATAGATGATGATTACGATTAATTATTCAATAAATTTGATTGATTGATACGAGTTGATTTTCTGTTACGATGGATCGACGAAACAATAGCTAGCCCAATAGCTGCTTCAGCAGCCGCAATAGCTATAACAAAGATTGAGAAAATGTCTCCTTTTAATTGGCGATTATCAAATAAATCAGAAAATGTTACGAGATTGATATTAACCGAATTTAGTATAAGCTCAAGACACATAAGTGCTCTAACCATGTTTCGACTAGTGATCAATCCATAGATACCGATAGAAAATAAATAGACACTCAAAAAAAGTACATACTCGAACATCATTGACAAACCCCTCATTTATTTTGATTCATTTCCATATGAATAACAATTCAAAAGATTCGATCAATTAGAATGGAACAATTACACAACAAAAGAAGGTATTGGCAATAGGTTTAATTAAAAAACTTTCCTTTTTTATTTGATTTAGAATTTTGAATTCTAAGAATTCGAAATTCTAACTATTTATTATTGACTATTATTGACGAGCCATAGTAATGGCGCCTATCAAGGATACTAAAAGTATTATAGAAATGAGTTCAAACGGAAGATAAAAATCCGTTGATAAATGAATCCCAATTTGTTGAACGTTACTTATTAGGTCCTGTTCTATAATCTGGTTTGATCGTGTACTCCAAATAATTCCGTACCATGACGTATCTGAGATAGTAGTAATTAGTGAAAAAAGAATACTTATACAAACCAGTGAAGTGAATCCATCTCCAACAGTCCAAAGATGGAAATCATTGGAATATTCTGAACCACCGATGAACATCACGGCAAATATAATTAAGACATTTATGGCTCCCACATAAATAAGGAGCTGTGCAGCAGCTACAAAATAGGAGTTCGCTAGAATATAGAATAAGGATATACAAACAAGAACCAATCCCAATGAAAAAGCAGAATAAATTGGATTGGTAAGTAATACTACTCCTATACCCCCTAATATAAGAACTAATCCCAGAAATACTACAAGAATTTCATGTATTGGCCCAGGTAAATCCATTATGTATAAAATAAGAGATAAATATAAATAAGTCGAAATATTTCATGACCTTTCTGAATAGTCCAGGAAAAAAAATTACCCTAGTTTTATTTCTTTCTTTTATTTTATATGATAGTTCCTAATTAAATAAATATTAATCTAGTATAATGTAGATATAAATAAAATTATTGTAGGAATCCTACAATAATTTTATTTATTTTAAGTAGTAGTTTTGAAATCATCACGAAAAATACTATCTCAGTTTAAATCAAAGAGTGATTATCAACAATCAAATCAATTATTATTTGTATGTATTGACCTGACCAATCAAAATGAAAAAAGCTTAGATCCTTTACTTTATAACAAAATCAAAACAAAATAATTAGTAATTGGTAATCGTTCTTGAATCACGGGGTTTATCCTTGTCTATCTTGTTTGGGGTCGAATTCATCACTGTTTGAATTGTGTAATCTCCAATTACTGACATTGGTAATCGACCCAAAGCAATTTGATTATAATTCAACTCGTGACGATCATAAGTAGAAAGTTCATATTCTTCAGTCATTGATAAACAGTTTGTTGGACAATACTCGACACAGTTACCACAAAATATACAGACACCGAAATCAATACTATAATTAAGCAATTGTTTCTTTTTAATATCTTTTTCAAATCTCCAATCGACAACAGGTAGGTCTATGGGGCATACGCGAACACATACTTCACAAGCAATACATTTATCAAACTCAAAGTGAATTCGACCACGGAAACGCTCTGATGTAATTGATTTTTCATAAGGATATTGAATAGTTACAGGTAAACGGTTTGTGTGGGATAAGGTAATTATGAAACTTTGACCGATGTACCTTGCAGCTCGTATTGTTTGTTGACTATAATTCATGAACCCAGTTACCATAGGAAGCATATTGTAAATATCCATGAAAAAATGAATTTGATGTTTCTTTCTCTTGTTTGAAATTGAAAGAAGTTATGAATCTAGAATCTTGTTCATTATCTTATTCCGTTATTTATAGTGAAACAAGTTGGAAAGAGGTTGTCAATAATAGATTACCCAGAGAAATAGGTAAAAGAAATTTCCATCCAAGATTTAATAGCTGGTCCATTCTCATTCTAGGTAAAGTCCATCTTGTTGTGATAGAAATGAACAAAAACAAATAAGCTTTAGCTAATGTAATAAATATACCAATTGTCATTCCAAAGAATCCATCCATTTGATTTTTTCCGAAAAGCTGGGGAATAAATATGTAGGGAATAGAGAAATTCCACCCACCTAAGTAAAGAACTGTTACAAATAATGAAGAAACTAATAGATTTAGATAAGAAGCAATGTAAAATAAACCGTATTTGATACCTGAATATTCAGTTTGATAACCTGCTACTAATTCCTCCTCTGCTTCTGGTAAATCAAAGGGTAATCTCTCACATTCTGCTAAAGAAGAAATGAGAAAAACAATAAACCCTATAGGTTGACGCCACAGATTCCACCCCAAAAAACCATATTTTGACTGCGCTTCAACTATATCAACTGTACTTGAACTGTTGGATAATCATAGTCGATAATAACATCACTGTTCCTATCGCTATTCCAAAACCGTACATGAGATTTTCACCTCATACGGCTCCTCAATGGCCACAAATAAATATAAGGACTGTGCTGATTCTGATATTATCTTCATTTTTGGTTGTAGGGTAGATAGAATAAAGATACATCGGGTAGTCCAAAATTAGACCAATGGAATTCCGTCTGCTAGAATAAGAAAAAAGCACTTCTGAATTGATCTCATCCCTTATAATTCGAATTTTCTCTTTGTTCAGTAATAACTTAATCTTTCAATAAAATACTCGTTATATCAATAGCTATAAAGAATTAGGCATTAGTTCATGATTTATCATAAGGATTTCATATGTATGAATGGAAAAAAGAATAAATAAAGATATTTTATTTTTCTTTTTTTTATTCTATCTATTATTGCATTAATTTCTTTTGTTTCTATTCTTCTTTCTCTAAATAGGGTAGTAAAAAAAAAGAAAAATAAAGGATTAATTCGTTCTTGATAGTTATTTCTTTAATCAGTGAATAGGAGCATACTCTAGATCGGAATCGTGGGGAAGTACTACTTGATCATTTCTACCAATGTAAAGACTCTATTTTGATTCGCTTTATGCAGGAATATCTTTTTTTTCGATACCTTACATTATCTCCATTACTAATCTTTTGTGTACCTTGGTGTTCCTAACCATCACTGATTTTTGATTGATCCCGTATGGTAAGTAATACATATAAGAGACTACTATAAACTCCATACAGTTGATCTTTTATACCCGCTTCAAGATATGATATATATGATGACTAATCAAAAATATCAATCTTGGGGTAAACAGTTTACAAGTTTCCACTGCTTATGTTTACTTTCACTTTATTCTTGTACATAGGGAATGAGATTTGATTTTCTTACTGCGAATTTCTAAGCAGTTTTGTTTCACTCATATAACTATCTGGTTTAACTCATTGACTTGACTCGAATGATGAATAAAAAAAAACGAAGATATCTATTCAATACATTCAACCTCTTTCCTTTATTTCTAGGAGACAGGTAAAGTTAAAAGTTAATGTTTCAACGAATCACACGTAGAGATATTGATAACACACATAGAGTTAATGGTATTTCATAACTAATAGATTGAGCAGCAGCTCGTAGACCACCTGAAAAGGAATATTTATTATTCGATCCATATCCTGACATAAGAAGCCCGATCGGAGCAATACTTGAAATGGCGATCCATAAAAAAAGACCTATACTGAGATCAGCTAAAACAAGGCGATACCCAAAAGGAATTACTAAATAACTTACTAAAATAGATATGACCACTATAGCTGGTCCGACACTAAACAAACGAATATCTCCTCTAGATGGGAGGAGATCCTCTTTAAAAAGTAGTTTAATCCCATCTGCTAAAGCTTGAAGAATTCCCAATGGGCCAGCATATTCAGGCCCAATACGTTGTTGTATAGCTGCAGATATTTCTCTTTCTAACCACACAATTACCAATACCCCTATGATGATTCCTAATATAAGGGTCAAAATGGGAACAAATAGCCATATGAGCTCATAGACCTCTTTTAAGGATTCCGATCTAGAAAAAGAATTGATAGTCTGTACTTCTGTCGTATCAATTATCATTTCAGCGATCAACTTCTCCCATAATGATATCTATACTACCTAGTATCGTCATGATATCAGCCAATTTCATTCTTTTAACTAGCTGAGGAAGAATTTGCAAATTGATGAAACCGGGCGGACGAATTTTCCATCTCCAAGGGAAAACACTATTATCTCCTATCAGATAAATTCCTAATTCTCCTTTCGGAGCTTCTACTCTTGCATAAAGTTCTTGTTTCGACAATTCAAAATTGGGTGAAGGTTTTTTACTAATGAATCGATAGTCAAAATCATTCCATTCCGAATTTTTTGCTCTAGCAAATCGTCGTACTTCTAAATTCTCGTAGGGTCCTCCAGGAATTCCTTCTAAAGCCTGTTGAATAATTTTTATGGATTCTCTCATTTCACCTATTCGTACTAAATAACGAGCTAATGAATCTCCTTCTTTTTGCCATTGGACTTCCCAATCGAATTCATTGTAACACTCATAATCATCAACTTTACGAAGATCCCATTGGATTCCAGAAGCTCTTAACATTGGTCCCGATAAACCCCAATTTATTGCCTCCTCTCCCCCAACAGTTCCCACCCCCTCAACTCGCTCCAAAAAAATAGGATTCTGCGTAATAAGTTTTTGATATTCAGCAACCCCTGTTAAAAAATAATCACAGAAATCTAAACACTTATCTATCCAGCCATGAGGTAGATCAGCAGCTACTCCTCCGATACGGAAATAATTATGCATCATTCGCATACCTGTGGCAGCTTCGAATAGATCATATACCAATTCCCTTTCTCTGAAAATATAGAAAAAAGGAGTCTGCGCACCAATATCCGCCATAAAAGGCCCAAGCCATAACAAATGAGAAGCTATACGACTCAACTCCAACATAATTACTCTGATATAGCTCGCTCTTTTGGGTACTTGAACATTTCCCAACTGTTCTGGTGCGTTTACTGTTATGGCCTCTGTGAACATAGTAGCTAAATAATCCCAACGTGTTACATAAGGCAGATATTGTATAATTGTTCTGTTTTCCGCTATTTTTTCCATTCCTCTGTGTAAATAGCCCAATATGGGTTCACAATCAATAACATCTTCTCCATCGAGAGTAACGATCAGTCGAAGAACACCATGCATTGATGGGTGGTGAGGACCCATATTCACTATCATGAGATCTTTTCTTGTAGCCGGTACAGTCATATTTTTTCTTTCCTGATTCATTATTTCATGAATTTATAAAAACGAGATTCATCAAAATGAAAAAATTTAATAACTAAAAAAAAATAACAAAAAAATTCAACCGAGTCTTCAAATTAACGGGTTTTTGGCTCCCGAATATCCAACTGACCAATTAATTTCTTATAACGTACTCTATTTTTCTTTGCCAAATAAGCCAGCAGTCGTTGACGTTTTCCCAGAATTATTTTTAGGCCTCTTTGCGATGAAAAATCTTTTTTGTGCACTTCCAAATGTGAAGTAAGTCTCCGTATCTTATTGGAGAAACTGAATACTTGAAATTCAACAGACCCCTTGTTTTCTTCTTTTTCTTCTTGTGGAAGAACAGAGATGAATGAATTTTTGACCATAAAAAAAATTCTTCTATCTTTTTTTCTTTCTTTTCCGTGGATTTTACCGATACCGATCAGAAAAAATAAAATCAAAATAATTATTATTTATTATGTTATGTATACCAAAAATTTTAATTTGGTAAACAAAAAATTTAGATTTATTCATATACTTCTTTTACTTCTTTTTTTATTCTATCCAAATCAAATTTTTTGGATTTGATTTGGATAGAAAGAGAAGAAATGATCCATTTTTGGATTCACAAAAAAATATTTTGCAGATTTATTCATGAATTGATCCGCCATCGTTAAATCAGTATGATTACCATACCAGAATGTAACACAACATATGTGTACATTTTTTGTCTTTCATCTACCAAATATGTCAATATAGAAAATAGAGAATTAACTAATTCTGAATCGTGGATACATATGTATCTTTGACATACTGAAACGACTGCCATTATTGGTATCAAACCAATACCGATTCATACAAGCTAAATCTTCTAATCGGTAGTTTGGCCAAAGAAACAATTTGAATTTAACGAATTTATTTAGATCTCTATTAAGATTATTGTCCTCATTCAAAAATTGTCCACAGTTTCTTATGTTGTTTTCATTGCAAAATACAGAATTTCTATTCACAACATTCCAATTCCCGGAATTAAAACAAATTAGAATTCTCAATTCTCTACGACGTCTAGGAGATAGAATATTTTCAGGAACGAGGCAATCATAATGATTTTTGTTTCCATTCACAAGTATATGGCTATGTCGTGCAATGGATTTTTCTAAACTCGTCTTATCAATGTATTTTTTTTTTATGAATTTTTCATTAGTTTGGTCTTTACTCCTATGGATCAATGAAATAGCTATGGTTTGATATATAATCAATTTTCCATCTCTTTTTATAGATAGACGAACCGGTTCGATAATCAATATTCCTTTTTTTATCAATTCTTTAAGAGCTCGATCTTTCTGAATTAGCATTACATCCAGGCGCATCTCTCCTTTTTGAATAGAGGATATAGCAATTTCCTTTGGATTTATCAGTCGAAGTAGGAGACAATATACCCTGATATTATTCATCATTCTTTGATTCAAGGGGTCATCCCATCTTAATTGAAAAAGAAAATATCTTTTCAGTAAAAAATCTAGTTCTGCTTCCTTGTCGCTCTTGAATTGTTTTTTCTTTTTACGTTTTTTAGTCTCCGATCCTCTGTCTGTGTAGTCCTCTTCTTCTTTTTTTTTGTTTTGTTTTAGGAGATCTGATCCAAGATCTACTTTCCCCTCTTGTTCATTTTTTTCTTGGTTGGAATTTTCCAATTGAGTATATTTGTTTTGATTAGATGATATATGAAGATTCTTTTTTTGATTTACATCGATGTTTTGATCTTGACTAATATTTTCATCTAAATTCGAAAGAAGTAATTTGATTGGTATGATCCATGGTTTAGTCTTATATGCATCAAAAAGTAGCAGAAATTCTGGGAAAAACCAAGGTTCTATATTTGATATCGTACGATATAACCTTTCTTGATTCATTCCCATCCAATCAAAAAAGTTTTTTTGGGGGGGAGGTAGGTTGATTTTTTGATCAATATTAAAAGAAAAAATATCTTTTTTTTCCATTTTTTTAAAAAGATTTTTTTTTTTTTTAGTCTTAGTTTTTTTATTAATCTCGGTACCAATATGCGCATTGGTCCAGGTTTTAATATTAATATTCTTTCTAAGACAAAACTGAATAATTTTATAATCAAAATATTTTCTATCCAGAGTTTTATCTGTATCAATACTATATTTTTCTTCTAGATAATCACTAATAGCTATACTTACCAATACATAAAAAGATTCGGGTTTCGATGTATTGAAATTATATGGAATTTCTTGGCTCCCGTTTACTTTTAATGTTGATCCATAAATATATGAGTCCTTCTTATCCCCATAATTCATATATTCATGTGATAAAAGATCATATCTGTAGAGTTTTTTCCATTTTTCTTTTTTACTATTCGTCGATGAATCTACTACGTAAAAATAGTGTTTCACATCATTAATTAATTGGTCTTTTTCTTTTTTATATGAATCTGAGTCTTTATTTGGAATCATACGACGTTGATTGACTCTATTCCTCCATTTTTTCGTTATTAATCGAGACCATTTTGTCTGAGGTAAATTGTATTGATAATGACCCTTTAACCAATTTTTCCATTCATTCATTTCCGACTTATGAATTTTCTTATGTCTTGTTTTGGAATCAAATATTCCTCGTGTTATACAATAATCCTTGATTTTATCCCTAAGAAAAGGATAGGTCTCGTCATGTTGAAGTACAGATCTCAAGCGATATTTGTTAAGTAATTGAGTTTGTGATAATTTATAAAATACATATGCTTGGGACAAGGAGGATAAGTCGCAAGAAATATTTGAATTACCTTTCGTAATATTACTATTAAAAATAGTATTAGAAAACGACTTTTCTATAGTCGAAATAACGTTAATTATATTTTCATTTGCTTTATTAATTTTTTCTTGATTTGTTTCATCCTTGGAAATCGATTTATTGACAATTTTTTTTGTTGATTCAAAAAAAAGTTGTGCATTGACCCTGGGAATGGAAAAGGTACCTAGAAATATATCTATGTATATTTTTTCGATCAAAAATTTCACAAAATAATGTGATTTGTGTATTAATCGGATATTTTTTCTTTTGAATATTTGCCAAATATTTTTCTGCGATTCCGATCTTTTACCATCACAAGATAGAACTATTTTTTTCTTTTCTTTTGTGATTCGTTCTATTTGATTTCTGATTGTAATTGTTCTATCAGCAAGATCTTTGGTTTTTTTTTCTATGAGTGAATAATTTGTCCAATTCATTGGTTGAATGGTCGATTCATGTGGAATCTTATTATTATTAATTTGGAAATCTTTTTCATCCAGTTCCAAATTTTGATTCGATTCATATACTTTCGCTTTTTTTAGGGCAAATAACAAGATTGGGTTAACTTTTTCAAGTTCTTTCTTTATTCGTTTTATAACTAAAACTATTTTGATGATCCATTTTTTTTTTTCTTTTGAAATTTTTCCATCCTCTTTATTTCGTTCTTTTAACATACTTAGAACTAGAAAAATTTTCTTTTTGACTTTTCTAATTTTTTTTTGGATTTCTTTAGAAATGGGTTCAAAAAAAGAGGGTTTTTTTCGGGGAGGACCAAAAGGTAGTTCCGCTTCCATTCCCCAGACTGTTAAAAAACAAAAATTGTCTTTTTTTACCTTTTTTTTCATTAGATCTTTACCATGAGATCGTACTCTAGATCTTCTCCAAGGTTTTAGACTGAAAGGAAATATAATCTTTATCTGAATACCGTCTGTTAACCAATCTTTTGGAAATTCTGTTTCTGATAATTGGACACCATTATAGGTGCATTTAACATGCATTTCCCTATTCCATTCCTTCAAATCCTCATACCACTCGGGAAATTGGAATAATAACATACGACCAATATTTTTAGCTATTATCAATAAAGGCAATACAATGTATTTTCTGAGAAAAGATTGGGTTACTAACATCAAACCTCTTATTGCTTGAGCAAATATAATGGTATCCCAAGTTT